TAGAAGTTGCATTAATCAAATTCAACTTTTCGCGTTCTATTTCAGAGTATCCAGTCATTCGAAACTGATCCGCTTCCATTTCTACTTTCCGTAAGCGGGCCCGGGCTTTTTCCAACTGGTCTAGGGCCCCCTCACGCAGTTCTTCTGAATTTCTAATAGTTTTCAAGATCCTCTGTTTTCGATTATCTAATAAATCACTTAACACTCCCTTTCCAAAAAAAATCAACACACCAAGTACTACGCTTAAATTTATTAGATTTGTTGCAAAAATATCAGTATTAAACCCGAAACTCCCGGCGGATGGCCAATAACCCAAGGAAAGGAAAGAATCGGTTACATTTTTCATACGATCTCCTCTTTCTTATAGTTATAGCTTTCTTATAGATAGACTACTTTTTTTCTATTCTTTTTGTATTATTTTATTATGAATTTACCTATTTCTAAATAAAAAATAATAAAATAGAATCAAAAAAAATATTGATTTAGAAATGGGTTTTAATGTATTTTTTTCAATTGAAAATTTCCAATAAGCCTGATACTTATTCGATTCGAATTAGGTACCAGGTCTTATACAGGTAAGTTGCGAAATACCACGTTTGTTACAATTGCAATACTTCCAAAAGTTCTTACATTGGACTAAGAAGGTAAAGAAAAAAATGAGTTGGAGTGTTAATTCCTCATCCTCAAACCAGTGATTTCCGTGGGTTGTTGTTCCTAAATAATAAAATTTAGGAGTTAAATATGAATCTTAATAGAATTCTAAAAAACAAGAGCAACAAATCCACGGAAATAAACAAAAATGTGTGTTTTTAGGATTAAACAAAGGGATTCGCAAATAAAAGAGCTAATGCTACAACCAGCCCATAAATTGTTAAAGCTTCCATGAAAGCCAGACTAAGCAATAAAGTACCTCGTATTTTTCCTTCCGCCTCTGGTTGTCTCGCGATCCCTTCTACAGCCTGTCCCGCAGCAGTACCTTGACCAACCCCAGGTCCAATAGAAGCAAGCCCGACGGCCAATCCAGCAGCAATAACGGAAGCGGCAGAAATCAGTGGATTCATGATAAGTTCCTCGCACCAAAACAAAAATAAAGAAATAGTTAATGATACAATCAACCAATATTCAATTCATAATTACAGACGAAATGGAAAGGCTTCTATTGAAATCCCTATCTAAATTCACAATAGTAAGACAAATTAGATATATCTTTAGTTCATATATACCTAGTTAATGTCTAATATCACATATACATGTCTTTCCCCCATACCGTAAACCAAATATTGTATCTTAAAGTCATCGGGATTCTCGAATCATTCTTCGAAAGAGTGACAAGAGTTGTCTTATAGCGATTAGATTATATACACCTAGTTCGACCCCCTCTTCCAGAGAATATTCATTGGGGGTATAAACAGTCAAACAATAATTTTAGGAAAAAGATCTTTTAGATCTCTCCCCCCCCCCTTTTTTTTTTACAATTCCCCAATATCGTAACCTTTTTTACAATTACTCTAGCTCGTCTATACCTTTATTTATACCTTATTTGATTTGTATATTTATCTTACCTAAGTGGATTACCTTGAACGGCGCATACATTGCGTCAGGCTAAGCTAAAAAAAGACTGTGTCGAAAACTAGTCAATGATGACCTTCCATGGATTCGCCTATATAAGCCGCAGCTAGGGTTGCAAAAATAAGAGCTTGAATACCGCTTGTAAATAATCCAAGGAACATGACTGGTATAGGAACTACTAAGGGTACTAAAGAAACAAGAACAACAACTACTAATTCATCAGCTAAAATATTTCCGAAAAGTCGAAAACTAAGCGATAACGGTTTTGTAAAATCTTCTAAGATGTTAATAGGTAAAAGGATTGGGGTTGGTTGAATGTATTTACCGAAATAACCCAATCCCTTTTTTGTAAGGCCCGCATAGAAATATGCTATTGACGTGAGTAAAGCTAAAGCAACGGTAGTGTTTATATCATTTGTGGGTGCGGCTAACTCCCCATGAGGTAACTGTATGATTTTCCAGGGTAAAAGAGCCCCTGACCAATTCGAAACAAAAATAAATAGAAACATAGTTCCAATAAAGGGAACCCATGGACCATATTCTTCCCCAATTTGAGTTTTGCTCACGTCTCGAATGAATTCAAGGACATATTCAAAGAAATTCTGACCGTCAGTAGGAATGGTTTGCGGATTACGAACAGCTATAATGGCTGAACCTAATAAAATAGCAATTACGACCCAAGAAGTAATAAGTACTTGGGCATGGACTTGGAAACTTCCTATTTGCCAATAGAAATGTTGGCCTACTTCCACACCGGATATGTCGTATAAACCTTTTAGTGTTTTGATAGAACATAATAGAACATTCATATTACCCTCTGAAAGAAATATAACTTAAAAAGTTAAAAAGGAATTATTTTGATTCAACCATCTTTTTTTCGATTTGCCTACTTGAATTATATATTTTTAATATCAACTAATCACAGAAAATA